ACTATTAATAATTAATAAGAAAATTCAATTCTTATTGTTAAAATACGTGTTTATTAATTTGTTTAAGTAATAATAATAATAAGGTGCCTGAAAAAAAGGATTATTTTGATAGAATAAATTATACACTTGGTGTTCTTATTGTAAAGTTAAGAATTAAACTTCAATCTTTAAGTATCAAAAACTTATGTGCATTTACACTACTTTACAAAAAGATAAGCTAATTAAGCTATTAGGTTCATACCCTAAATATAGAAGTATAATCTTCTTCTTTTTAATAAATTCTAGTTCAATTTTATTTTTTATATCCATAATTCTGGGGATTATAGTATCGTTGTGTTCAAATAATTTAATTAGAATTTGAATTGGTTTAGAAATTTCGTTATTGTGTTTTATTCCAATTATAGCAGGTGGGGGCCTGCTAAGTTCTGAATCTTCGATTAAATATTTTATTATTCAAAGTCTTAGTTCATTATTATTAATGTTGGGGTTAATAATTATGGTTATGGAATTTGGTAATTTAGGAACATTAATTATCTGTACTTCCTTATTAATCAAGTTGGGTATTGCTCCATTTCATTTATGGGTATTAAGAGTGGTAGAGGGATTAACAAATTTTTGCCTGTTTATTATGCTTTTTTTAATGAAGTTGTCTCCTCTGTTTATTATTAGAATAATGAATTATGAATTTATATTTATTTCATTTATTACTATAATAGTAGGGTCTATTTCAGGGTTAATTCAAAATTCAATTCGAAAATTATTAGCTTTTTCTTCTATTTATAATTTGGGAATAGTTATTGCATGTATTAGTAATAATTCATTATGATTAATTTATTTTTTAATTTATGGGTTTATTCTATTTTGTTTAATTATTATAGTTAATTCTTTAAGTTCTAATTATGTAAATCAAGTAATTATAATAGAATTTAATTCTAGTAAAAAATTAATTTTTTGATTGAGTATGCTTTCAATAGGTGGTTTACCACCGTTTTTAGGTTTTATTAATAAGCTTATAATCATTGAGTTTTTCATAATTAATGAAAACTTAATTTTAATAGTTACTTTAATTTTTACTGCTTTACTAGTAATTTTCTATTATATGCGTTTGTCTTTCGTTTCTTTAATATTCTTTTCCTTAAATCCTAAATGGAGATTAAATTTATCTTTTAATTTGAGATTTATTGTTTTAATAATAAATTTGATTTCATTTCCTTTGTTTTTATCATTAAAGAGTTTAATTTAAAGTCTTTAAGTTAAACTAAACTATTAACCTTCAAAGTTAAAAATATTTATTAGTAAGTCTTAAGATTCACTAACTTAAAACTTGCAATTTTACATTTTTATTAAACTATAAGACTAATATTAAGAGGATAAAACATCCTTTTATAAATTTACAGTTTATTACTTTAATCAGACATCTTAATGAATAAGTGATTATTTTCTACAAATCATAAGGATATTGGAACTATATATTTTATTTTTGGTATTTGATCAGGAATATTGGGAATAATATTAAGAATAATTATTCGGGTTGAATTGGGGCAACCAGGATCTTATTTAAGTAATGATCAATTATATAATGTATTAGTGACTTCTCATGCTTTTATTATGATTTTTTTTATGGTAATACCTGTCATAATTGGTGGTTTCGGAAATTGATTAGTACCATTAATAATTGGTGCTCCTGACATGGCTTTCCCTCGAATAAATAATATAAGATTTTGGCTTCTCCCACCTTCCTTATGTTTACTTGTAATTAGTTCAATAGTTGAGTTAGGTGCAGGTACTGGGTGGACAGTATATCCTCCATTATCATCTAATATTGCACATTCTGGGTCAAGAGTTGATTTAGCAATTTTCTCTCTTCATTTAGCTGGTATTTCTTCTATTTTGGGTGCAGTAAATTTTATTACTACTATTATTAATATACGAAGAATTGGGATAAAATTTGATCGGACTCCTTTGTTTGTTTGATCAGTATTAATTACTGCAATTTTATTATTATTGTCATTACCTGTTTTAGCGGGTGCTATTACCATATTATTAACTGATCGAAATATTAATACTTCTTTTTTTGATCCTTCTGGCGGGGGTGATCCAATTCTTTACCAACATTTATTTTGGTTTTTTGGTCATCCTGAAGTTTATATTTTAATTTTACCAGGTTTTGGATTAATTTCACATATTGTAAGACAAGAGAGAGGTAAGAATGAATCATTTGGATATATTGGTATACTTTATGCAATAATCTCAATTGGATTATTGGGATTTGTAGTCTGGGCACATCATATATTTACTATCGGTATGGACGTTGATACTCGTGCATATTTTACTTCAGCTACAATAATTATTGCTGTTCCAACTGGAATTAAAATTTTTAGTTGAATGGCAACAATACACGGTGTATCATGTCAGTTCTCAATTTCTATGATTTGATCTTTAGGTTTTGTATTTTTATTTACTATTGGGGGGCTTACTGGTATCATTTTATCTAATTCATCTATTGATTTAGCTCTTCATGATACTTATTATGTAGTAGCTCATTTTCACTATGTATTATCTATAGGTGCTGTTTTTGCAATTATAGCAGGTTTTATTCATTGATATCCTTTATTTACAGGTATAACACTTTGTTCTAATTGATTAAAAATTCAATTTTCAGTAATATTTATTGGGGTTAATATAACTTTTTTCCCCCAGCATTTTTTGGGTTTAAGAGGACTACCTCGACGATATTCAGATTATCCTGATTCATATACAATATGAAATGTTATTTCTTCTATTGGAAGATTAATTTCTCTTATTAGAGTTATTATAATAATTTATATTATTTGAGAAAGAATTATTTCAACTCGTAATGTTATTTTTTTAAAAAATATAATATCTTCTATTGAATGATTACAAAATAATCCCCCTAATGAACATTCATACTCTGAATTACCTTTATTAACTAATTTCTAATATGGCAGAATAGTGCAATGAATTTAAGATTCATATATAAATAATAATTTTATTAGAAATTTCTAATTGGATAATATTATCTTTTCAAGATTCAGTTTCTCCAATCATGGAACACTTAATTGTATTTCATGATCATTCTATAATAATTATTATAGTAATTACTATTATTGTTTCTTATATGATAATTTCTTTATTAATAAATAAATATACTAATCGCTTTTTACTTGAAGGCCAAATGATTGAATTAATTTGAACTATCCTACCTGCTATTATGCTTATTTTTATTGCTTTTCCATCTATTCGTATTTTATATCTATTGGATGAAATTAATACCCCAGTATTGACTATTAAATCTATTGGTCATCAATGATATTGATCTTATGAATACTCTGATTTTACCAAAATTGAATTTGATTCTTATATAAAACCGATTAATGATCTATTAATTAATGATTTTCGCCTATTAGAGGTGGATAATAGATTAGTTTTACCTTTTAATATAAACATTCGAATTTTATTTACATCAAGAGATGTAATTCATTCATGAACTATTCCTTCATTAGGAATAAAAGTTGATTGTTCTCCAGGTCGTATTAATCAAGGAATGATTTATATTAATCGACCTGGAATTTTTTTTGGCCAATGTTCTGAGATTTGTGGATCTAACCATAGGTTTATACCAATTCGATTAGAAAGTGTTAATTTAAACTCTTTTACAAATTGACTTATACTTTATTCATTAAGTTACTTAAAGCAAGTAATGATCTCTTAAATCAAACCATGGTAATTAGCGACTACTCTTAATGAAAAATTTAGTTTAAATAAAAACTTTAGCTTGTCAAGCTGATAATACTCATGTAATTTTTATTGCCTCAAATATCCCCAATATGGTGAATATATATATTATTTATATTTAGTTTATGTTTAATATTAATAAATTCGATAGTTTATTTTAATTATATATTTAATAATACTAATTTTAAGTCATTTAAATTAAAAAATTTAAATTGAAAATGATAACAAACCTTTTTTCAGTTTTTGATCCATGTACTGGAATAATATCAATAAATTGACTTAGAACATTAATTTTTTTAATAATATTTCCTTATAATTTTTGATTATCTCCCAATAAGGTGATATTATTTTTTAATAAATTTTTATATAGATTAAGTATGGAAATATCAATGCTTATACCTTATAAGGGAGTAACTTTAATAATATTAAGTATTTTTATATTTATTTTAGTGAATAATTCAATAGGATTATTTCCTTATGTTTTTACAAGATCCTCTCAATTAATATTTTCTTTATCTATTGCATTACCAATGTGAATATCATTTATAATTTATGGTTGAATTAATAATGCTAATATAATATTTTCTCATTTAGTACCAGTTGGTACTCCTGCCGTTTTGATACCATTTATAGTAATAATTGAGACAATTAGTAATTTAATTCGTCCCGGATCTTTAGCAGTTCGATTAACTGCTAATATAATTGCTGGACATTTATTAATATCCTTATTAGGAAATAATAGAATTAGTATAATAATTATCTTTATAATGGTATTTATTATTTTAATAATATTTGAAGTTGCTGTTTCAATTATTCAAGCATATGTTTTCATAACACTAACTGTGTTATATTCTAGGGAAGTTTAACATGAATAATCATCCATATCATTTAGTAGATCTAAGACCATGGCCTATTACAGGATCAATTGGAGTAATAACATTAATATCGGGATTAATTATGTGATTTCATCAATTAAGTATAAATTTAATAATACTAGGTAGTATTATTATTTTAATAACAATAATTCAATGATGACGTGATGTAACTCGAGAATCTACATTTCAGGGTTTACATACTAAAAAGGTAGCAGTTAGAATAAAACTAGGAATAATTTTATTTATTTTATCTGAGGTGTTATTCTTTGCTTCATTTTTTTGAGCTTATTTTCATAGAAGACTTTCCCCATCAATGGAGATTGGATTACAATGACCACCATTGGGAATTAAGCCTTTTAACCCAATGAATATTCCAATATTAAATACTATAATTTTATTATCTTCGGGAATTTCTATTACTTGAGCTCATAATTCATTACTAAAAATAAATTTTTCACAAACTATTCACAGGATAATATTAACTGTAGTTTTAGGTATTTATTTTACATTACTTCAATGATTCGAATATACTGAATCAAGTTTTTGTATTTCAGATTGTATTTATGGATCTACTTTTTTTATAAGAACAGGGTTTCATGGATTTCATGTTATTGTTGGGACTATTTTTATTTTAGTGAGATTAATTCGAATTTTTAAATTACATCAATCAAGAAGTCATCATGTTGGATTTGAAGCTTCTGCTTGATATTGACATTTTGTTGACGTAGTATGACTATTTTTATATGTAAGAGTATATTGATGAGGAATATATTTACCTATTATAAAATAGTATAATAAGCTTCCAACTTATAAGTCCTTTAAAGGGGTAAATTATAAATTTGATTATAATTAATCTGTTGACAATCGTAATTATTATTTTACTAATTTTAATAATTTTATTAAATGTAAGAAAAAAATCAATCATTGATTTACAAAAATCAACTCCATTTGAATGTGGTTTTAACCCTATAAGATATAGTCGATTACCATTTTCTATTCATTTTTTCTTAATTGCAGTTATTTTTTTAATTTTTGATATTGAAATCATTATTATTATCCCAATAATTTTTTTGATAAAATCAAGAAATTTAATTTTTTGAATTTTAACTTCAATTATTTTTATTGTAACATTAATTATAGGATTATATCATGAATGATATAATGGAATACTAAATTGAACAAATTAATAGGATTATATTTAATTATAATATTTGATTTGCAATCAAAAAGTGTTTCAATACTAATCTTTAACAAAGAAGTAATAGTTACTTTTAGTTTCGACCTAAAGTTAGAGGTATCCTCCATGTTTTAATTGAAGCCAAAAAAAGAGGCATTTTATTGTTAATAAAAACATTGAATTAAATTCCTATTAAAAGGAACATTGAAAAAAAATTAGCTTCTAACTAAATTTTTAAGCGGTTAAATTCCGTTTATTCCTTTTGTTTACATAGTTTAACAAAAACATTTCATTTTCATTGAAAAATTAATTGAAAGTTTGTAAATTATTTTAAACGTAAGATCATTCCTTAATATCTTCAATATTATGCTCTAAATAAGCTATTAAAATTAAATAATAATGATGAAGCAAATAAGAAATATAATTAAAAAAATTTTAATGTTATTATTTATTAAGTTTTGAATAATAAAAGAAGAACGTGTTAAATAATATGATAAACCAATTGGACCATAATATTCACCTCATGTTAACAAAAAATTGCTTGAAAAGAGGCCTAAGTTATAAAAATAACTATATATAAAAAATGAGTGACTAAATATGAATCATATTTTACCATTAAAAAAATAAAAATTAGAAGACAATAAGTATAAATATGAAAATATTTCTAATCCAACTCAAAATCCAATAAAAATCATAATTAAACTTATTAATTTAATATAATTTGGAATTATAATAATTTCTAAATTTAAATTAATAAGCCATATTTGTATACAACCAAAAAACACAGAAAAAAATGTTAAAAAATAAATTCTTAATTTTATTAAGCTAAAATTATCAATTATTAATCTTAGACTTATAAGCTTATTATTACTAATTATAGAATAATAAAATAATCGGATTCTATATCTAGAAGTTAACCCTAATCTAAAATATAAAATAATAAATATGAATGAATTTATATCTAATATTAAATAACTCTCAATAATTTGATCCTTTGAATAAAATCCTGATAAAAATGGAATTCCACATAATGCCATAGAAGAAATATTAAAACAGGAAGTAGTAAAGGGTATAGATTTACATACAGAACCTATAAGACGAATATCTTGATTATCATTTATATAGTAAATAAAAATACCTGAACATAAAAAAAGAAGAGATTTAAATATAGCATGAGTTAATAGATGAAAAAAAGATAATTCAACTATATTTAATAGTAATGAAACTATTATTAATCCTAATTGACTTAATGTAGATAAAGCAATAATTTTCTTTAAATCAAATTCGTAATTAGCACAAATTGAAGAAAAAACCAAAGTTATTATCCTTATAAACAATAATATATTTCTAAAGAATAATTGATTATGAAATCGAATTAATAAATATACTCCTGCGGTTACTAAAGTAGAAGAATGAACAAGAGAAGAAACTGGAGTAGGTGCTGCTATTGCAGCTGGAAGTCAACATGAAAATGGGATTTGTGCCCTTTTAGTAAAACATGAAATAATTACTAATATATACATATAGTTATCAAAGTAATTTTTATAAAAAATAAAATGTCAACTACCATAGGATAATATCCATGAAATACAAATTAATAATCCAGCATCACCTAAACGATTAGTTAAGCAGGTAATTAAGCCTGCAATATATCTATTATTAGATATATAATAAATTACTAAACAGTAAGAAACCAATCCTAAACCATCTCAACCTAATATGATTCTAATTATATTAGGTCTCATAATTATTAAAATCATTCTGATAACAAATAAAATTACTAAATACAAAAATCGAATAGAGGAATATGATAATCCACCTATGTACCTATATCTATATAAAATTACTATTGATGAGATAAATAATACAACAGACATAAAAATTATGGAAATATAATCAAATAATATAATATAAGATACATTTAATGAGTTCACATAAAATAATGAAAACTCTAATAATAATGAATAATTTATTAAATTAAAAGTTAATCTATAATAAAATAAGACCATAGAAAATACTAGTATAATAATGAATCAAATTAAGTAAAAATTAATTTTAATCAAGATTTAAGATTAAAAATTTCTTAGAAACCACAACTCCATATTTTATATAAACTACTTAATTAAAAAATTAAATCAATTAAGAAAATTATAAAAAATATAGGAATAATGTGAATAATTAATAATAAATATTCACGAACTCTGTTAATTATATGTCTGTATATTATAAAATATTGACCATGGTATCTAAATCTAAATAGATAAAAGCTAAAACAAGCTCTAAGAAATGAGATAATTAATAAATAATAAATTGAATTAGATCAATATGAAATCGAACCAATTATAATAAATACTTCTCTAATAAAATTAATTCTTGGTGGGCATCTTATATTAAATGAACATAAAATAAATATTATTATACATAAATTTGGCATGAAGGAAATTATCCCTTTATTAACAAAAAATCTACGTCTTATAAGACGTTCATACATTATATTAGCAATACAAAATAGCCCTGAGGAACACAATCCATGACCAATTATTATTAAATAAGATCCAATAATACCAGATTTTATTATAGTTAATAAACCTATTAAACATATTCCTATATGGGATACTGAGGAATAAGCAATTAAACATTTTAAATCACCTTGAATTAAGCAAATTAATCTAACTAGTAAAGTTCCAATTAAGCAAAAAGAATACCAAATATACCTATAAAAATTAAATCCAACCTCATAAATAAAACTAAAACGAATAATACCATAACCCCCAATTTTTAGAAGAATACCAGCTAAAATTATTGAGCCAGATACAGGGGCTTGAACGTGAGCTTTCGGTAATCAAAAATGAAATATAAATATAGGTAATTTAACTAAAAATGCAAAAATTAAGCAAAAATTTAAGAAAAAATTTAAATTTAAATAATAAATTTTATCAAAAAATAAAGAATTAAATATCAAATAAAAATTAATAATTACTAACATTAAAGGCAATGAAGCAAAAAGAGTATAAAAAAATAAATAAAGACCAGATAATAATCGTTCAGGTTGATAACCTCAACCTAAAATTAATACTATCAACGGTACCAAAATAAACTCAAAAAATAAATACATTATAAATAAATTTATAACTGAGAAAATTATAATTAAACTAAAAATTAAAATCAAATTAATAAATAAAAATAAGTTATGAGAAATAACTAATATCACTCTTATTCTCGATTTAATTATTAAAAATCCAATAAAAATAGTTAACATAATTAACCCGTAAGATAAAGTATCAATTCCTAAAAAGTATCTTAAATTACAAAAAAAAATATTTACATGGTTAATTATGAAGAATAATATAACTAATAGTATTATAAATTGATAATAAAATCAAGAATTTCCTAAAAACAGACAAGGAACTATAAAAATTATGTATAAAATATATTTTATCATAAAAATATAGAATTTAAATAATCATTTCCATGACATCGAATTATGTTAACTAATAGCCTGAGTCCTAATACTCCCTCACAAACAAACAAGGTTATAAACAATACATATATGTAAAATACATAAGTAAACTTTATACAAAAAATTACTGAAATCATAAGAATTATTAAAACAATAAATTCTAGCCTAATTAAAACTAATAAAATATGTTTACGGATAAAAATTAAAGAAATAAATCTTAGTAATAATACAAATAACAAATTATTCATAAGTTTAAATAATTTAATAAAAATATTAGTCTTGTAAACTAAAAATGAATTATTTCTTTAAATATCAGTTAAATATTATATATATCTTAGATACCCAAAACCTAAATTTTTTTTAAACTATTAACTGAAATTAAAACTATACTTATAAAAATAATAATTATTATTTCAATAACAATCATTTGATTAAAAAATCCCATAAGAATAGGGTTTATACTTATTATTCAAACAATTCTTATAATTTTATTAATGAATTTAATACTTTCATCTTCATGATTTGTAATGATTACATTTTTAATAATAGTAGGAGGATTATTAATTATTATTTCTTATATAAGAAGAGTGTCATCTAACGAAAAGTTTTCTTTTAATTTAAATTTAACTATTACATTTTTAATTTTAATATTTTATATAGATGAATTAATAGAATTCCAAATTAACGAAAGTCAAGAATTAATTATAATTACATCATTTGATAAAATATCAATAATTAAATTATATAATAAAAAGTCATTTTTACTAACAATTATATTAGTAAACTACTTATTGTTGACAATAATTGTAATTACAAAAATTGTAAAACACTTTAAAGGGCCATTGCGGTCTAAATTTTAGAACTAATGAATAAAGCTATACGAAAAAAAGATCCTTTTATTAAAATTATTAATTATTCACTAATCGACTTACCTGCACCAATAAATCTATCCTCATGATGAAATTTTGGGTCAATACTTGGTATTTGTTTAACTATCCAATTAATCTCTGGTATTTTCTTATCAATGCATTATACTGCTAATATTGAAATAGCCTTTAGAAGAGTAAGACATATCACACGAGATGTAAATTATGGGTGAATAATGCGTACAATTCATTCAAATGGAGCATCATTATTTTTTATTTGCTTATATACACATACAGGACGTGGTATATATTATGGTTCATATAATTTTGTTAAAACTTGATTTATAGGAATTATTATACTTTTAATAACAATAGCTACAGCCTTCTTAGGGTATGTTTTACCATGAGGTCAAATATCATTTTGAGGGGCAACCGTAATTACAAATTTGTTATCAGCATTACCATATATTGGATCAATAATAGTTAAATGATTATGGGGAGGCTTCGCAGTTGATAATGCAACACTTTCTCGATTTTTTAGATTGCACTTTATATTACCTTTTATTATTGTAATATTAACAATTATTCACTTATTTTTTTTACATATTACAGGATCCAATAATCCAATTGGATTAAATTCAAATTTAGATAAAATTCCATTCCACCCATATTTTTCAATTAAGGATTTAATAGGATTTACAATAATAATTACAATATTATTTATATTGAATTTTATAGAACCATATTTGCTGTCAGATCCAGACAATTTTAATCATGCTAATCCAATAATTACCCCAATTCACATCCAACCCGAATGATATTTCTTATTTGCTTATGCTATTTTACGATCAATTCCTAATAAATTAGGAGGTGTATTAGCGTTATTTCTTTCAATTCTAATTTTAATGATTTTACCATTCTCAATAAAAATAAAGTTTAAGGGACTAATATTTTACCCAATTAATCAAATCAACTTTTGATTATTTATCTCGGTAGTTATTTTATTAACTTGAATTGGTGCACGACCAGTAGAATTACCATTCACTAATACAGGGATAATATTAACTATTATATACTTTACATATTTTATTACTGACCCAATTATTACTATAATATGAGATAAAATTATTAAATAGTTATTTAGCTTATACGAGTAAAGCATGTATTTTGAAAATACAAGAAAGATTATTTAATAACTTAAATAACAAAAAAAAATGATAATAAACCATCAACTTAATAAAAACAAAAAATAATAAAATATTTAATGATATAGGCAAATAACATTTTCAAGCAAGATATATCAACTTATCGTAACGATAGCGAGGAAAAGTAGAACGGATCCAAATAAAACAAAAACATAAAATGATAATTTTTATAGAAAATATTAATCTTAATAAATTACCACCTAAAAAAATAAGACAAGTAATTATAGAAATAAAAATAATTCTTGAATACTCTGAAATAAATAATAATGCAAATCCACCACCGCCATATTCAACATTAAAACCAGAAACCAATTCTCTTTCACCTTCAGAAAAATCAAAGGGTGTACGGTTTCTTTCTGCTAAACAGCAAGAAAATCAACATATAAACATCGGTAAAGAAATAAAACAAAATCAAAAATTTGATTGAAATATTATTATATCATTAAAATTATATCTCTCAATCAGTAAGAAATAACACATTAAAACAATTGACAAAGATACTTCATACGAAATAACTTGAGAAATACTTCGAATAGATCCTAAGATAGAATATATTCTATTAGAAGATCAACCTCTGATAATTAATCCATAAACACTTATTCTAGAACAACATAAAAAAAAAAGAAGCCCAAAATTGAAGTTAATATTATTTAATAAATAAGGGAATAAAACCCATAAAAATAAAGATTGAATTAATATATAAACAGGGCATAAATAATAAATTAAGAAATTTGAATTTATAGGAAAAGATTGTTCTTTAATAAAAAGCTTAATCCCATCTCTAAAAGGTTGAAAAAAACCAACAAATCCTACTTTATTAGGACCTTTGCGAACTTGAATATAACTTAAAACCTTTCGTTCAAATAATGTGAAAAACCCTACAGAAACTATAACCATAATAATTAAAAAAATAGAATTTATAAAATAAATTGTTGAATGTAATATAAACTACTTAATTAAATTCTAAATCTAACACATAAATCTGTCAAATCAACCAAAAATAACAATAAATATTGTATTAACCGGTCCTTTCGTACTAAGAAAATAAAACTTTATTAAGATAGAAACCAACCTGGCTCTCACCGGTTTGAACTCAAATCATGTAAGGATTTAAAAGTCGAACAGACTCAAATAATAAAGAACCTACCCCATATATTTACCTTAATTCAACATCGAGGTCGCAAACTCTAATATAAATATGAACTCCCCATTAAAATTACGCTGTTATCCCTAAGGTAACTTTGTCTTACAATCCAAATTAAGGATCAATGATCATAAATTAATGAAATTTTTAAATAAAGTTTATTATTTATTTGTCACCCCAACAAAATATTTCCTTATATAAAGAAACTAAATAAATTTTAAAAATAAAAAGTTCTATAGGGTCTTTTCGTCCCAAAAAAAAAACTAAGCTTTTTTACTTAGAAATTAAATTTTAATATTAAAATTAATAAAATATATATCTCATTAATCCATTCATTCCAGTTCCTAATTAAGAAACTAATTATTATGCTACCTTTGTACAGTCAAATTACTGCAGCTATTTAAACATCATTGAGCAGGAACTACCTTAAAAATAAACTTAAAGAAATGTTTTTGATAAACAATTGGAAATAAATTTTGTCGAATTCATTAAAAATTAATTTAAAATTATACTAATTAAATCATTATTAAGAAAAAAAATTAATTAAT